GTAGGTAACATCGATGAAGCTACTGCGAAGGCTATGAACTTAGAAGAGGAGAGCAAATTGAAGAAATGACCTTAAATCTTTGTGTACTGACTCCTAATCGAATTATTTGGGATTCAGAAGTGAAAGAAATCATTTTATCTACTAATAGTGGCCAAATTGGCGTATTACCAAACCACGCCCCTATTGCCACAGCTGTAGATATAGGTATTTTGAGAATACGCCTCAACGACCAATGGGTAACGATGGCTGTGATGGGCGGTTTCGCTAGAATAGGCAATAATGAGATCACCATTTTAGTAAATGATGCAGAGAAGGGTAGTGACATTGATCCACAAGAAGCTCAGCGAACTCTTGAAATAGCTGAAGCTAACTTGAGTAGAGCTGAAGGCAAGAGACAAGCAATTGAGGCGAATCTAGCTCTTAGACGAGCTAGGACACGAGTAGAGGCTATCAATGTTATTTCGTACTAGTCGATGCATCAGAATAATCAAAAGAAGTTCTGTTTATACACCCTATTTGGATTCCGCCAATTGGATACACTCAAGTGTAATCTGATGTAACGAACAAAAAAAAAAATACAAATATGAGTATGAGTAGTGGGAGGATAATAGGGAAAGGGTACAAAATCCATAAAAAAAGAAAAGAAGGTGGGTAGAAAAACTTATTAGATACCAGAGTCAATGGTATCTAATAAGTTCTACCTACTATTGGATTTGAACCAATGACTCCCGCCGTATGAAAGCAATACTCTAACCACTGGGTTAAGTAGGTCATTTATCATCACAAAGAGAAAGAAAAAATGGGACCAATCACATCGGAGATTATAGACAGAATATGACTTCTCAGCAATACCAATCCTTGGCAGGAAACGGATCAGAGAGCTATCATGTGGGATTATGGAATATCCATCTTGACAAGAAATTATCTAGATGTTAATATGTCTATGACAAGGGCTATAGCTCAGTTAGGTAGAGCACCTCGTTTACACGCGCGCCAATGCTTTTTCAGAGGAGCCCATCATGCAATCAACAGAATTGATCTTATTGAGAAATCGATGTCTTACTCCATAGATTCGAGGAACAAGAGAACAATAGCATGACAAAAATTTGGTTCGGTCCGATTCAGGTGCCAATTCAGGTACCAAATAGAACCCATCATTGGTTTGATCATTGATAAGGTGAATACCCAGTCTATTCAATGCTAGGCATAATGAGTATAAGGACCTCAAAATAACCTCTTTTCGTCCTATGAACTTTAAGGTGTATGAAGTATCATATTTGACTCTTGGGACGGATCGATAGAGACTCCATTTAACTTAGGTTGATCTAGGCCGGAGGCAGACCTACGTCAGGGTAACCCTTCTTTGAAACACTTTGGTATTGCTCCTGGATCAGAATACAAATAATGAATCCGAGCGCATGGAGCCATCTCGTTATCTTCCTGTCAAGAAACAAATATGGTGGACTAGCCGATCTTTCTATCAGTTAATGAAGGAGCCCAATGCAAAAAAAAAAAACGCATGTTGGGTCTTTGAAACAGTTCGAATCATTTCGATAATAATCAGTTTGATCTGTTTTACCGAGAAGGTCTACGGTTCGAGTCCGTATAGCCCTATACATTTTTGTATTCATTTCCTAATTAGTGCGCGTGGCCGGCCGGTTGATTGTTCCATAGAAATGGAATCATTCCCACAGGATCACGGAGATCCCTCGGGGCATGAAAACAAGAATTTATTCCAATGGATCCAACCGGATCGGTTCAAATCTTGGATAAAAAAATCCATTCTTCTTCATTAATCTTCGTGTGTGAATGACATACGACTTTTTTCTTTATTGTTCATGATCCAGGATTTAGTGATACACCTTTGCTTTGGTATACCAAAGTCAATTTATGAAGTCAAAATCATAACATGGGCTGGCTCAAGAAAAACTCCAACCTAACCCAACCAAATCAAATCGAATAGTAAGTCACATGATCTAGGGCCTATTCTTGTTCTTGTATTTGTAGAAAAACCAGAGTTTCAAAAATGAAGCTCTTTGGTAAGTTTCATTGTACAATAGGCTTTTCTTCGTATAACCGGCTTAGCAAAGCAAGTAGTCATTTTTCTGTTTCTGTACAATACTTATTTTTTTTTTTCTATTCCAATCTACCCCAATCCAGTTGTTCATCATTCCAATTCTACTTCTACCAATGCAGACTTTATGTAATAGGGGCCCATTTGAACTTGGATGAGTTAGGAATCCCCCGACGTATCGCCTTTTGGCAGAACAATAACCCCAATTCATTATTTCAGAGACAATAATTGGTCCGAAATGTATCAACGTTTGCGCCCTCTTCTATTTCTATGAGTTGGTTTTTGGATGGGGAGATTTTGTCTGTCGAATCGTTCGACAACGCGTGATTCCATTCGAAGTATCTTCTGTAGATCATTTACGATTCAGCCGACTCTACCACTAAACTATGCCCCATTTTGTAGGTTTGCTTCAAAATAAACCTTTTT